TGGTCTACGATCAGTCTTCCTTCAGCCGGCTCCGCCCTATCTATTAATCTCTTTTTTTCAAATGGATATTTAGGGATCTCTCTTGTTCATAGATCCTGAAACCAGATCAATATCCATTTCTCAATATGGAAGAACCAACACTTAAAGGGCGTGACCAACGGAAGGCGCTATTTAGCCCTGCCCCCGACATTGTTCTCCGACGATGTCCCCTGGGTGGTCGTAGATCATCGCGCCACCATTCTCTTTCTTTCTTCCTTCAATCGTTCCGAGTGGGTTGGTTCGTTTCGTCCTCCTATCTACGCAACTCTCTGTCTTCGTTCGTGATCATGTTGGGCGAAGGGTAGTTGTAGAGGAGCGGCTGTGAAACGGCGATTCCCCCCTTTCCATTGAAGTAGGGAAGTTTACTTGTTCCAAGCCACCCACTTGAGAAGCTAGTCGCCAGAAAGAAGCGACGAGGAAGCGAAGCTGTCTACGAATTGATATCCCCCCCCTGTAGTCTCTTTCCCTATCTAAGCTATATATATCAACATAGCCAACTAGAAAACTCATCCGCTTGTCAATTCTTGGTGTAATACTCACTCGTAAATGATTGGTGTCAGAATTTTTCAATGATCAGGTGTGATCCGTCTCATCCGTGTAAGAATTGGGAATTCCTCTTCCAACTCGTCCCGGAATGGGCGTTATGGCAAAGAACAAGAAGAAAACAAAAGGAGAAATTTGTCCAATAGTAACAAAAGGTGCCTCCACAGGTTGACATCCGATCCAACCTAGTAGTAAGCGATCCGCCAAAAGCAACCAAAATATTCCTTGGTAAATCGGGCGAAAACTTGAACTACGCACATACATACTTTTAAAAAAAGGTAAAGCCAACAGACATATAAAAACTGGTGCTATTGCGGCTACACCTCCCGATTTGTCAGGTATACTACGAAGAATGGCATGGATCGGTAGGAAATACCATTCCGGCACAATATGAGGCGGGGTGGGCATCGGATTAGCAGGTATATAATTGTCAGGATGCCCCAAAACATTAGGAGCATAAAAAATCCAAATGGAAAAAAAGATAGCAGAAGCTACCCAACCTACTAGATCCTTTACATAAAAATAAGGGTAAGAAGCAATTTTATCCATCTCTGAATGTACACCCAATGGATTATTTGATCCATATTGATGCAATGCGGCCAGATGAAGAAGACTGGCGCCTACTAAAATAAGGGGGAGTAAATGATGAAGACTAAAAAAACGATTTAAGGTGGCATTGTCCACGGAGAAACCGCCCCAAAGCCAAGTCACTATGGTATCTCCTACTACAGGTATGGCACTAGCTAAGCTTGTAATTACTGTAGCTCCCCAAAAGCTCATCTGACCCCAAGGTGGTACGTATCCTGTAAAAGCTGTCACAATCATTAATAGGAAGATTACAACTCCGAGACACCGAACAAATTCCCTAGGACTGCTATAACTCGCATAATATAGACCACGAAAAATATGAAGGTGAACCACAATGAGAAACATACTTGCCCCATTAGCATGCATATAACGGAGCAACCAGCCCCCTTCAACATCTCTCATAATGTGTTCCACGCTGTTGAAAGCTAGATCCACATGAGGTGTGTAATGCATAGCTAAAAAAACGCCAGTCACTATCTGAATGACTAAACAAATACCAGCTAACGGACCGAACCCCCACCAATAACTAAGATTGCTCGGGGTTGGATAATCTATCAAATGCTGATTAAGTGTGGAGGATATAGGTTGTTTAAGAAGAGATAATCGTTGGTTTCTTATAGTCATTTCTCTTTTCTATCGTGACAACTCTTGTTCCCCCACCTTTTTAGCGTTCTGGGGCCCTACTATATATATTAATTTCATTTTTATTCTATTTCTTATATATATATTTTTAATATTTAGAGTACCCTTTCTTCCACCTCCGAAGGATGGAGGGGGTATACAGCGAAAGAAGCTCTTGGAAAGAGCCTGGGTTACTGAAGAGTCGTCCGACTGCTCGGTGACCGAATCAGAGAGGTTTTTACCGCTTTCTCTTCTCTCCAGCACTCTCGGACTGATCATCTTGCTGCAACAAAGCAAGCTTAGGAATGAATCTAATGGGTCTCTGTCCGCTTGGTGGGTTTCCATCCTCTTCAGTGAAAGAGGGCAAAGTTGTGTGGGAGAAAGAATTCTAAAAGGAGAGAAGATTTCGTCCACCAAGCGGGACAGAGTGCGACCCCTAAGCAATTGGAGGTTCTCGCTCATCTCTTGGGGTCCATATCATCTGAAAACTTTTCCTGTTCCATTAGCATAGCTAAGAATAGGATGACTCAGCGTCAGGAAAAGTAAGCCCCCTACTTTTCTGATCTACGACCATACAACTCACTGATCTACGAGCATCCTACGGGTCCCGACCCACAAATGAAGAGGAAGCGGGGCGAGGGTCTTTCATTAAAGGGGGGGAGGTTGGTCGTAGATCAGTTATTAGGGGTGGGGCTTTGTTCTGGGCTATTTCATAGCGCCTTGCGCTGCTTTGGAAAGGAGAGAATTTCAGAAAGTCACTCTCTCCAACCTTTTCTATCTATCCTTAGAAGTAGGGCGAGAGAAAGTCAATATGATATTTGCGTTGGTTTTTCCAACGAAACTCAGCAGTTTTTTGTCTTTATCATTCGGAAGGCTCAGTTTCACACTCTGACTTCTGATAAATCATCCTCCGCACTCCGGCGCTCCAATGAACAACAGTTCTCCGCCTTACTATATTTAGAATAGTGGTCGATCCCTCGGGAATTACATTCGTAACAACATGTTATGTTCACGCGGTGATATTCTATCTTTCCAAGAGTACTACCCTGTACGTAGTCTATGTCTGGGGAGCATACTTGACAGGAGATAGACACAGGCGATAGAGAGGTAGCCCACTTCGATTCCCGCCCCGTTAGCATCTCCGATCCGAGAGAAGGGTAGCTTGTCAAGGTTAGGTCTTTTCGGTCCGGAGCCGGCCGGTAATGGACCTACTTACCTTGCTTGTGGACCAGCTGCAGAGCTAACCCTTGTTCTTGGTGGTTGCTACCAAGACGATTTCTTTATGCGACCCGGATACGAGAAATTCGAAAGAACTCATATACGGAACGAGGGCGACCCGTGGAAATACATCGGTTTCTTACTCGTGCAAAGGAACTCTTTCTTGGCAACTTGGACAACTTATAACGATGTTTGTCCCGCATATCACTAGGAAGTTTACGTACAAAAGGCGCTATGATCTACGACCAACCTTTCGTCTCAATTCATATTTAGCCGCGAGCAATCTACGTTTGTGATCTCGTATATTTCGCTTCTCCGACATCTTACTGAGTTTCCCCCTCATCTTTTTGCAAAAAGCCGCTCCACGGTGGTAAAGTCTCATCTTGTGTGTTGGCCGAAGTGACAATAGTCACATTGAACCCTCGAATATGTTCGAAGATCTCGAAATGATCTTCCAGTTCTGGGGAGGATTCGCAAAACTCTGTTTCCATCGAGAATTGAATGGAGTTTCCCCGTATTTCGACCGGAGAATCTAACAGAGACATTACTGTCGAGATTCTGACCGAAAAATTAGACATTCCATGCCCTCGGAGAGTGCTTTGTCGTGCTAGGTCACTGACATATCCTTTGTCTTTATTTGACCCCAGGTTGGATCGCGCTAAACGCTCTGTTGAACCCCTTTGTGTCTGTATGAATCTCTGACCGCGCGGAATCTCCATAGCCAATTTTCCATTTTTTATTATGAAATCAGAGGGTGCTTTTGGTACTACTCTTATTTCACACAATCCAGGAACTTCCATAACGTTGGCGTGATTCGGTTTGAGCAACGGATCCTGACGTGATACATCTTCGTAATGAAAATGGAGTGGAAACATGAGTTGGCTTTTACAATATCTATAGAATGAACACTGTGAACTATCTGCTTCAAAAGGATAGTGGTAAGAATGAAACTTCAACATTCTCGATTCTGACAGCCGCATCTGCTATTCCGATGCTCATATACGCAATTGTGGTGCAACGCCTTTATGAGGAGTTTAAGTTGCCAAACGAGCATATTAGACATCATCTTCTCCCCGCTCCGTGTGAACACCTATGGATTCTTCTAGCTCGGATAGCAATAGCAGCTCAAGGGGATTTAGATCTTCAACTATATCTGTGCCTAGGGTCATTTAATAAAGAACTGAAAGAGGAGGACTTATTCACCGAAGCAAAGGTGGAATGATATTAGAAATCGATTCTTTCGCTCCTTGGTAATATAAATTAATGATCTTCTCTTTCATATGAGACTTTAGTTTCTTTCAAAATGAAGGCTGAACTCACTTAAGCCAGGGCTAGTACACCCGACATTAGATAATGTACTAAAAAGCTTCCTTTAATCAAGAGGTAGAGCTATGCCAAAAGTCAAGGCTTTCCCAACTGTGGAATTTATTGGAGCTGAAGGGAATGAATCAGAATCTTCTTATAAAGAATATACTGCCGGTCTCGTTGCGTTGATACTTCTTCTCTGAACAATTTCCCAGTTGAGAGTTCACGAACGAAAGCAGCTAGGACTGATCTCTTTAACCCTACGGAAAAAAATTCTCTGCCTCTACTTCTTACGGGAGTAGTTAAAGGACTTCCCCTTTAGGAATAGGGAGGAGCGAAAACAACTTACTTTTTCAACTTCCCATCATCGGATTATTTTCTCTTCCCAATCCCACAAACTACTAGGCAGGGGTAGCTTCTTCTTGTTTTTAAATGCTTATTCTTTAACTCTCCTTACCCCTACCACTTTCCTTTCTACTTTACTAAGCGCTTTAAGTGCAGTAAATCTGAATCTTCTCCGATCAACTCATAGCAGGAGGAGTTAAAAGAGGAACCCCTTGAGTTGAGCGTAGGTAATTAAAGAAAGCATTTTAGCATATTAGAAGTAGAAGAGATCCGGTACTTTTCCTACTCCCTCTGGGAAGCAATCGGGAGTTAAACCTAAGGACTGGACTAAGCACTCTTTTAAGGTAAGAAGGGTGTTCAGTCTTCTTTCTGTAAGGCGTCTCCGGCCTTTGCCGCTTGAGTTCTTACATCTGATTCGGATGTGGAATTCGGAATATAAACCACTAATCAAAGGGAATTCTCCGGAAAACGAAGAACTGATTCTATTGAACCTTCTTCCACCTGCATTTACAAGAGATTCGGATTAGGATGCTAAGTTACCTGGTTCTATTTTTGAGAAAGGTCCAAGGGAGGAAAGGAAGTTCATTATGAAACTCGAGCGGCTTACAGCTTATACTTGTCCTGAAGATAAACAAAAAGCTTACTCAACTCGTAGTGAGCCCACCATTGCTTTCAACATTCCGCGTTCGTTCATCGGATGGATGGGATGGACAAGCTATAGCTATAGATAGAGTGGCAAGGAGAGCTTCGTTATGGGACACAGGTGGCAATAGAGATCTTCCTATATGACTCGGAAAGTGAAGGCTTGCAGACCCCGGTTTCAGAAACTTTCACCGGAACTATGCGCCGTCTTATTCCCATTTTTTTTCCCTGTCGTACCCAGACCTATCACAGGCCGAGGCTATATGGGCTTAGGCCTGTCCAAATGATGTTCGGCGGTCTCTACTCAAGTAGCTGTGGCCCATGATCCAAAGGACCCGCAACCAGTCAATCATGCTATCCTTACCTTCCAACCAATCGGCCAATCACGCTATCCTTACCTTTCAACCAACCCCTTCGATTCCGCTTCTGCAGCAGTATATAATCTCGGTCCCTTACCTTGATGCCTACAGCTCAATTTGTTTTCCAGTGATGGCAAGAATCCGCGAAATACTATACTGCTTTTTTTTTCTTCTTGTCTTGTTTCTGAATGGCATCATAGCTACACGAGGGAAAGCGATGCTGCCCACTCTGCCGCAAAAGGGGGCCGCTTTCTTCCCCCCAAAAATGCCAGTTCCACCATCAGGGCCCAGCAAGCAGCATAATTCTGTTCCGAGGCTGCGTTTCATTCCAGCAACAGTAATATATGGTTTAAAACGCCTTGTTCCATCCGGCGCGAATCCCCTCCATCACTAGTATAGTGGAGGTGTTATTTGTATTGCAATAATGAATAAATGTACGAACACAAATAATGAGCAGACCAGCCCACTTTTATATGTGGGTTCATTTCATCAAGTATTTTGTTTTGAATAAAGAAGCGCGCTCCTGTTAGTGTAACGTAGGTGTCTTTCTCGGTTGATGTATGGGATAAATGCCTATATCGCTTTGTCATGTTGATGCTATTGCTATATTAAAGAATAAAATCTAAAAAAGTTGCTCTTTAGTCCCATTCTTTATAATTGTCTTTCTCGTACTGTGTAAACGAACTTAAAGTCTTAATTGTGTACTCAACAGGAAGCGTCACAGCCTAGGTTTGGGCCACTTCCGATGTCGATCTGTAGTAATAGTTTTCGAAAGTAGTTTTCCGAGGTAGGTTCTATTTTACCCTAGAGCGATTTGCCTGCTTCTTTCTAGGCTATAGTTTACCTTTATTATGCAAATGTCCAACACTTAGGTGTTTTCTAAGATCATCCTATATGAAAGATGTATGACATGTGTGGATAATGAATGACTTGCATGGTATGCAATCTGAACGTCCACATAGTACAAAGGGTAAGACCTAATAAGAGAAATGAGCTTAGCACAACACGATATGGGATAGAAACCTAATCCTAAAAGGAGAAAACCCATCACTGAACAATCATAGGAATAGAAGAAATAGGTTCAGACCAAGTGACAGAACTCTCTATGAGTTGGGCTACATAAAAGATCTTATTCTAAAATGGATGTAGCTTAACTAAAGCCCAATGCAGGTTGAACTCTATGGAATCTAAGCCTCACTACCCTCTTAGAGCGTTACAAGGAATTTTGGGCCTAATGACAATAGTTTAAAGTATGGGTTAAACCATAGGTGAAAGATAGCCTACACAAGCTAGGCCTAACACAAGGCCCCATATGAATTCAGCTTAGGGGTTTATGAGAGATTGATTGATGGACCTAAGCTAAACTTATAAGATTGAACCTAAAGCAAAGCCTATAGACTTAATTCGGAGAGCAGAGATTTAATCCAAGACCAGGAAAGCACAAGCTATATCGAAGCCCAATGCCAAGCAAAGCCCTAGACTACAAGTGAAGAAATTGGGTTCAACTAAGCCCTTAACCCAACATGAGGTGGAGCCTTAACCCGACACAAGATGGGGCCCTATTAGGATAGTGGGCTTAGTCAGCCCAACATAGGTTGTCAACCAAAAAGGAGAAGCTCCCGTGATTTAAGGTTTATGGATATCTTACCCTAAGATGAGAGGATTGGGCTTAGAACAAGACCCATCGGTGGATAAGATCACATCTTCATGACAAGAGGTGTACACGTTAGGCCTCACTCAAGGTAGAAAAGGAACTAATGTGGCGAAGCGCGCTTAGTTGCCCTACCCAAAGTGGATGCTAAACTAAAGGTGCATCAATGGATACCTTCTTGCTGATTGT